TCTTTTAATTAAATATGTATGAAGTATTAACATTCTTTTTGAATGTGAGGAGCCACGGCATGAACAAATAAAAAAGAAAAGGAAAGATAATCAAATTTTTACTACATTATAATAATAATAGACTCTTTGCTCATCTAAAAAATATAAAAGAAATACAAAATAAAAAAAAAAAAAAAAGAGAGGGTTTACTTCTAGATACCTAGCTAGATAAGTATGTATTATGTTGATCCATATCAATTAATTTGTAGAGTAGATACTCATACAAATTAATCATATGCCAGGAACCAGATTTGAACTGGTGACACGAGGATTTTCAGTCCTCTGCTCTACCAACTGAGCTATCCCGACCATTACCGACGCATTATCCTCATAATACTAGATGACTTGGGTCTATGTCAATTAAAAATGAAAACAAAAAAACGAAAAAGTATTAAATTTAAAGTCTCGAACGGGAATTTCTTGGATCCTCAAAAGGAAGACTTTGAAAATTTCCATATGAGTAATCATATGGATTATGAATCATTCAAATAGGTATTCCTTGCTCAAGAGTGTTGATTTGTCCGTATATCATATATATATCACAATATATCACAAGGCTTGTGATAAGAGAACAAAATTCTGCTAGGATACGGTTGTAAAATGGAAAAGAGTAGGATGAATGAGAAACATAAGGAACTTTGAACCACTAACAAAAAGGGTAGGATAAAATAAATAGATAGCAAACGGGCTTTTTGGGGTTGGTTGGGGATAGAGGGACTTGAACCCTCACGATTTTTAAAGTCGACGGATTTTCCTCTTACTATAAATTTCATTGTTGTCGGTATTGATATTGACATGTAGAACGGGACTCTATCTTTATTCTCGTCCGATTAATCAGTTTTTCAAAAGATTTATCAGACTATGGAGTGAATGATTTGATTAATGAATATTCTATTCGATTCTTTCTTCAACTTAGAATCGATTCACAACAATTCTTTTTATTTTTCATATAAATTGATTTTGCATATAAATAAAAAAAAAAAATACGGGTTCGGGTCGTTTTTTTTGAAATAGTTTTTCATTAGTATACCTATTTATTTTATATAGGTATATCTTGCATCCTTTCTGGAGTTTCGATATAAGGATTCCTTTACCAACAGTCAACCCCATTTGTTAGAATAGCTTCCATTGAGTCTCTGCACCTATCCTTTTTTTATTATTCTCGCTTGCTGAACCTTTGTTTATTTTCGTAAAATAATAGGATTTGGCTCAGGATTGCCCATTTTTCATTCCAGGGTTTCTCTGAATTTGAAAGTTATCACTTAGTAGGTTTCCATACCAAGGCTCAATCCAATTAAGTCCGTAGCGTCTACCAATTTCGCCATATCCCCTTTGTGTCTTGAGATTAGGATCTCATTAGGATGCCCTTCCTTCCCCTTTCTCCTTCCTTCCCCCTTTCTTTCATTTATTTATTTTCTTTCTTTTTATGTGAAACCGTTGAATTTAGTAGATATAGATACTGATTCTTATATCGAAGGGTCTTTACCTATTTTATTTCTTGTTTGTTTATCTTCTTTCGTCTCTATCGGAGACCCATATTTATTTGGTCCAATCAGAAAATATTTTATCATTTCTGTATTCGCAATTCAATATAGATGGATATTCCATAACATATATATGCCCCTCTTACTCTCAGTTTTCGCAGGCAATTTGGTGGAATACTCGAACGGTCGATTCTTTTTTTTTTCGTCTTAGCTTCCGCCTTTATGAATGAAAACAAAAGAAAGGAGTCTCTCATTATGATCTGGATTTCATTTCTATGGGTTGCATCTTTTCTTTTTTCTTTAATTTCATTTTTATTTCTTTAATTTCATTTTTATTCTTATCCTTTTATTAGACATTAGACTATCCTATATAACCATAATAAGATAACTAAAAAAATGAAAAGTCAAATTGAATTTATTCATTATTAATTATTTATTTTATAGCATAATAGCTAAAACTAATTATTTAATGGCTAGAACTAAATTATTCCATTCATTTCTATTCCATTCATTTCTATTTCGAATTCGAAGATAATTCGAATTATTTAGTCTAAAAAAAAAAAGTTTCATTCTAATTATCTAGACTTAGAACATATCATTTATATAATGATAATATATAAATGCATAAAAGGATTTTCACTCTAATTATCTAATTATTAGATTCTATGTAGAACTCTAAACTAAATCTAAATCTATATTAAATCTATTAAATCTATCTATTAAATTAAATCGATATCTATATAAAAATTATATATAATTAAATAATTAAAATGTAAAATATACTAAAAAAGAAACTAAAATAGAAAATTAAAATAGAGTGATATTATAATGTGATATTATACTAATATAATATACTACTATATATAATATACTAATATACTAAATAGAATATACTAATAGAATAAATATAACATAGAATAGAATAAATAGAATATAAAAAATATAACTAAGATATAATATTAATATATATTTTAATA